GTAGTTACTCAGCATCAAGCAACTATTGGTACATTGTTGAATCAAAATAAGGCTCTGAGAATTTTGTCATCATTCAATTGTTCTCGAGTTGGTCCATGTCCAGTCAATGGTTCGAAATATAACATCACGCCAAAAGAATTGAATCCCATAATTCTAATTAGAGATTTGTTGGGTCCCCTAGGTACTATTGTATCTAAAATAGTGAACTTTTATTCAGCTTACTATTTAATAACTCATAATCAGATCTTGGTAAACAAATATAGGATACTTGATAATTTGAAAGCGGCTTTCCAAGTACTTGAAGTACTTAAATACTGTTTAATAGATGAAAATAGAAGGATTTATAATCCCAACCCATGCAATAACATCATTTTGAATCCATCCCATTTGAATTGGTGCTTTTTACATCACAATTATTGTGAAGAACCATCCACAATAATTAGCATTGGACAATTTATTTGTGAAAATTTATGTCTAGTTAAATATGGAACACACATAAAAAAATCCGGTCAAATTTTAATTGTTCATGTTGATTCCTTAGTTCTAAGATCAGCTAAGCCCTATTTGGCTACTCCAGGAACGACTGTTCACGGACATTACGGAGAAACCCTTTCTGAAGGAGATACGTTAGTTACATTTATATATGAAAAATCCCGATCTGGTGATATAACGCAAGGACTTCCAAAAGTGGAACAAATCTTAGAAGTGCGTTCGATTGGTTCAATATCGATGAACCTTGAAAGGAGAGTTGAAGGTTGGAACGAACGTATACCAAGAATTCTTGGAATTCCTTGGGGATTCTTAATTGGAGCTGAGCTAACTATAGCCCAAAGCCACATCTCTTTGGTTAATAAGATCCAAAAGGTTTATCGATCCCAAGGGGTGCAGATCCATAATAGGCATCTGGAGATTATTGTACGACAAGTAACATCAAAAGTGTTGGTTTCAGAAGACGGAATGTCTAATGTTTTTTCGCCTGGAGAATTAATCGGATTGCTGCGAGCGGAACGAGCAGGGCGTGCTTTAGATGAAGCGATCTGTTATCGGGCAATTTTATTAGGAATAACGAGGGCGTCTCTGAATACTCAAAGCTTCATATCTGAAGCAAGTTTTCAAGAAACTGCTAGAGTTTTAGCAAAAGCTGCTCTACGGGGGCGTATTGATTGGTTGAAGGGTCTGAAAGAAAATGTTGTTCTGGGGGGAATTATCCCTATCGGTACCGGATTTCAAAAATTAGTGCACCGTTCAAGGCAAGACAAAAATATTCATTTTGAAATAAAAAAGAAAAATGTATTCGAGTTGGAAATGAGAGATATTTTGTTACACCATCGAGAATTTTTTTGTTCTTGTAGCCCAATTTCCATGACACAAGACACATTAGAAAATTCATTTTCGCGATTTCATAATTCCTAAACAAAGATTTTTTCTTTTTCCTTTCTAGTTTTGGTAAGGAAAAAAATGAAGTAAGTAATAAAAATAAAAAAATTAATGGTTTGGACTATGTATCAATGGTCAACCTCGGTAGAAGGTTCCGTAGGAACAATTATTTATTTGTAAAAAAATATAAAGAGAAAGCGCGGCAAAAATGACAAGAAGGTATTGGAACATCCATTTGAATGACAAGAAGGTATTGGAACATCCATTTGGTCATGGTACTAAAAAATGGAATCCTAGAATGGCTCCTTACATTTCTGCAAAGCGTAAAGGTATTCATATTACAAATCTTACTAGAACTGCTCGTTTTTTATCAGAAGCCTGTGATTTAGTTTTTGACGCAGCAAGTCGAGGAAAAACCTTTTTAATGGTTGGTACCAAAAATAAAGCAGCGGATTTAGTAGTCTCAGCTGCAATAAGGGCTCGATGTCATTATGTTAATAAAAATTAATAAAAAATGGCTCGGTGGTATGGTAACGAATTGGTCCACTACGGAAACGATACTTCATAAGTTCAGAGACTTAAGAGCAGAACAAAAGATGGGGAAACTCAACCGTCTCCCTAAAAAAGATGTAGCAATGTTGAAGAGAAAATTATCGACTTTGCAAACATATCTGGGTGGGATCAAATATATGACCGGGTTTCCCGATATTGTAATCATCATTGATCAGCAAAAAGAATATACGGCTCTTCGAGAATGTGTCATTTTGGGAATTCCAACAATTTGTTTAATCGATACAAATTGTGACCCAGATCTTGCAGATATTTCGATTCCAGCCAACGATGACGCTATAGCTTCAATCCGATTGATTCTTAACAAATTAGTATCCGAAATTTGTGAAGGTCGTTCTAGCTATATAAGAAGTCGTTGATTATGATTATGTTATGATTAAGAATAATAAGATTAGTTAATTATTTTGATTTCTTAGATTGGTTACTATTCTTGTCTTGCATTTTTTAAAAGAGATAAAATGTGGGGATATTATGTTATGTGATTTCTTGGTATTTTAAATATATGATTAATGATGAAAGTAGATAAGTTGAAAAAGAGATGGTTGAATCAAAATAATTTTTTTAAGTTCGATTTCTGTCAGAGGGCAATATGAATGTTATACCATGTTCCATTAAAACACTCAAAGGATTATACGATATATCAGGTGTAGAAGTAGGCCAACATTTATATTGGCAAATAGGAGGTTTACAAATTCATGCTCAAGTACTTATCACTTCTTGGGTAGTAATTGCTATCTTATTAGGGTCAGTCATCATAACTGTTCGGAATCCACAAACCATTCCAACCGACGGGCAGAATTTCTTTGAATATGTCCTTGAATTTATTCGAGACTTGAGCAAAACTCAGATTGGAGAAGAATATGGGCCTTGGGTTCCTTTTATTGGAACCATGTTCTTATTTATTTTTGTTTCTAATTGGTCCGGAGCTCTTTTACCTTGGAAAATCATACAGTTACCTCATGGAGAGTTGGCTGCCCCCACGAATGATATAAATACTACTGTTGCTTTAGCTTTACCCACGTCCGTGGCATATTTTTATGCGGGTCTTACCAAAAAAGGATTGGCTTATTTTGGAAAATACATTCAACCAACCCCAATCCTTTTACCAATTAACATCCTAGAAGATTTCACAAAACCTTTATCTCTGAGTTTTCGACTTTTCGGGAATATATTGGCGGATGAATTAGTAGTTGTTGTTCTTGTTTCTTTAGTACCTTTAGTAGTTCCTATCCCTGTCATGTTTCTTGGATTATTTACAAGCGGTATTCAAGCTCTCATTTTTGCAACTTTAGCCGCAGCTTATATAGGGGAATCCATGGAGGGTCATCATTGATTAGTTTTAGAAAGAGTCTTCTTTTTTTAAGCTTATCCCGACTGAGGCAATGCATGGTTCAAGAAAATATACTTGGTTCGGGAACATATACATATATAGATAGAAATAAGAAATACATATGCATATATGACTAGAGTTCTCGGAGGAAAGATAGACGATATTACGAAGGATGAGTTGGGGGGATCACACTAGATATATACCTATATGTAATGTCTATAAGTCCAGCCACAGTTCCTGTATATCTTTCGACGAATTATTCTAGAATCTGATTCAATAAAAAATGCGGGCGGTTTCCGTTATGAAAGAAACAAATGTATATGTGATAGTAGATATATATTAGTTATATAGGGTTTATCCCTATCTATATTATTTTTTTTCGAAGTTTTAGTTACTTTGATTTGATATTTTTTAGTGATCAAATAAGTAATAATTCCTTGGTTGATTGTATCATTAACTATTTTTTTTTGGTGCGAGGAACCTATCATCATGAATCCACTGATTTCTGCCGCTTCCGTTATTGCTGCTGGATTGGCCGTAGGGCTTGCTTCTATTGGACCTGGAGTTGGGCAAGGTACTGCTGCAGGTCAAGCCGTAGAAGGTATTGCGAGACAACCAGAAGCAGAAGGAAAAATAAGAGGCACTTTATTGCTTAGTCTAGCTTTTATGGAAGCTTTAACCATTTATGGGCTCGTTGTGGCATTAGCACTTTTATTTGCAAATCCGTTTGTTTAATTTCATCCTAGAATAAAAATGTAAAAAAGGGCATTACACACTTTTTCTTATTTTATTAATTCGTTGCCGTTTGCTTCTGTGAATTATATCACTACTTTACTCCTACAATTATGTATTTGTTGGAACAATACCCCGGGAAGGACTGATTTGAGGATGACGAATTAGTGGATTTGCTCGCTTTCTTACTTCCCGTCCTTCGGTTAGTACGATGGAATTTTTACTTTTCTTTTAGGAAGTGTTTGAACAAGGGAAATATTTTTCAATTTCTACGAGACCTAGGACCCAACTTAATAAGTATCTTATCGGAAACTTAAAACAAAGAAAAAAATGAAGAAAAAGAAATCGATCAAAAAAGGGCAAGTCAAGTAATACAAAAAGAACTCTGTTCTTTGTTAGTCCTATCTATAAGAGGAGAGCATATGCAAAATGTAACCGATTCTTTCGTTTCCTTAGGCCACTGGCCATCCGCCGGGAGTTTCGGGTTTAATACCGATATTTTAGCAACAAATCTAATAAATCTAAGTGTAGTGCTTGGTGTATTGATTTATTTTGGAAAGGGAGTGTGTGCGAGTTGTATATTTCAAGAATAGGTTGGACCCAACCGGCTGCACTTTATTTATTTATGTTATTTATATATATATATAATAATAATATTTTTATTTTTTTTATAGAATAAGATAAATAGGAAAAAGTGTAAAATCTCGACGAATTCCTTCTGAATAAATTAAGAAATCATATGTAAGAACCATAGCATTTCGTTCTTTATTGGTAAGTCAACTTTGATTCTCTATCAACCAATAAAGTGAGATCATTAACATGGTTAAAGCTAAACTGTTTGAAGTCCGGGCACAACATGGTACTCTTTCTACCACTACGTTAGTACCGAAATGGTTTAAAAAAGAATAGTTGGTAATTTTTCTGATATATAACACTCATATCAATAAAATTATTTGAACCGTTTACTAGAATAAAAATAAATAAAAGGGGC